ATATGGATTTTGAGGAAGTATACTTATATAAGGTTAGGTAAACAGAGTAATATCTGAGTATTATTAGTATAATTATATAGTAGATTTAATCAAAATTCATTTGTGAATTCAATCTACTGAGGAAGAAGTCAATAAAATTTAAAGCAGATAAGAGGAATTAATTATAGGTTCGGGAGAAAGGTAAATTAGTTAAATATTTATTTTTAATTTGGATCTACTATGGAATTTCTGTTTTAACTTTTTTTTTGTCTATCGAGCATTAAGCCCGACTATGGCAGATAGTAGTTATGTAAAGCGAGAATATTGACCAATAAGTCCAGCTACAATTGAGTTGAATGGAACGAGGCCTCTGACGGCCAATGGTGAGTCCCTGCATCCCCCAAAAAATAAAACCACTAAAGGCATGACAGTGCAGTTATGTTGGGTCACGGGCTAGAATGGAACTAATCCATCGTGATGTCTTATTTAAGGGGAACGGGTGGGCGATTATGCAGTTTATGGCCCTGAGGTAGGAACCAGATGCCAGATAAAGTACACGTTTAGCTACCCCCAAGTTAAATGGGATCAGAGCAAGAAGAGGGACACGGAGTGGGCGAGTAGATGGTTTCACGGAGGGTGGTAGATTATGAGACCAAATTTGGTAGGGGATAGTCATTTGGAACGAGGAAGATTTATGACTTAATGTGGTATGTACCGCCAGTGATATGTATGTGCTATGTACTTTAAGCAGGTGTTGGGGGGTGCCACGGCCGTATTGAAGAGCATTTAATGTGAGGTTGTAAGGTATTGTGTTATGTACTATGTTAGTATTATGAACGTGCTTATATGCATGGTGAGAGCGCTATTAATGTTGATTAAACATATAATGTCCTATGTACATGGATTAGTAATGTCTTAATGGGGTAAAGCATTAAATGCACGGTTTACATAGGGAATGATCTATTGAATAAAAATTAATAGTGACATAAAAGTCAAAATTTTAGCGACTGATCGAGTGCAGGGAATAGTTTAAGTAAGAAATGTCAGCTTTGGGAGTTGAAGGTGGAAAGTGTATTTTCTTCCCTGATATATTGCTCTAAGAAGTTTATAACTTCATTTTTGGTTTACAAGACCAAGGTAATGCATATACTATTAGGGCTCTTCATTTAAGAAGTTTGTTTTCGATTAGACTAATGGTTGGTAGGATTAAGAGAATGATAGCAAAGTATAGAATTGACGCTAGTTGGCCAATGATAGTATATGGGTATTCAACAGGTTGTCCTCCGATTCAGGTTAGTGTAAATAGGTCTGCTACTAGGACCCAAAATATGCATTGACTTAATGGTCGGAATATTATGCTACGTTGCTTAGATAAGTGGAGTAGCGGGAAGAGTATTAAAATAAGAATTGAGAAGACTAGGGCTAAAACTCCTCCTAGTTTGTTGGGGATAGATCGTAGGATAGCGTAGGCAAATAAGAAGTATCACTCTGGTTTAATATGGGGTGGTGTACTTAAGGGGTTTGCAGGTGTATAATTATCAGGATCTCCTAGAAGGTCAGGTGAAAATAAGACTAGAATTATTAGAATTAAAATAAGAAGAAGAACTCCAAGGATGTCCTTGATGGTATAGTATGGGTGAAAGGGGATTTTGTCTGAGTCAGAGATAAGGCCTGAGGGGTTGTTTGATCCGGTTTCATGAAGAAAAAGGAGATGGACTATGACTAGAGCTGCGATGATAAAGGGAAGGATGAAGTGGAATGCAAAGAACCGTGTTAGAGTGGCTTTATCTACTGAGAATCCGCCTCAGATTCATTCAACTAAAGTTGTACCAATGTATGGAATAGCAGATAAAAGATTGGTAATTACGGTTGCTCCTCAGAATGATATTTGGCCTCAGGGGAGTACATAGCCTATAAAAGCTGTAGCTATTACTGTAAATAGGAGAATAACTCCAATGTTTCATGTTTCAAAGTAGGTGTATGAGCCATAGTATATTCCTCGGCCTACATGAAGAAAGAGGCAGATAAAAAATATTGATGCGCCGTTAGCATGTATATAGCGGATAAGTCAGCCGTAATTTACGTCTCGGCATGTATGAGTAACTGACGAAAAGGCTGTTATGGTATCGGAAGTGTAGTGTATTGCTAGAAATAACCCGGTGAGGATTTGGATAGCTAAGCAGAGCCCTAGTAGTGATCCAAAATTTCATCATGTTGAAATATTAGAGGGTGCAGGTAGGTCAATAAAGGAGTGGTTAATAATTTTAAATAGAGGATGGGTTTTGCGGGTGTTTGTCATTAGTGTTTTTATAGTTGAATAACAACGATGATTTTTCATGTCATTGGTCATGGTTAGATTCCATGTAAAAATAATGACATATATTACGTACTTGTTAAGTATACTTTTTGTTTTAGGCTTTGTAGGATTTTCTTCAAAGCCTTCTCCTATTTATGGAGGTTTGGGGCTGATTATTAGTGGGGGAATTGGATGTGGGGTTGTGTTATATTTTGGAGGGTCTTTTTTAGGTTTAATAGTATTTTTGATTTATTTGGGGGGAATGTTGGTGGTATTTGGTTATACTACGGCTATAGCAACGGAGGAATATCCAGAAACGTGAGGGTCAAGTGTGGTTATTTGAGGAGTTTTGTTGTTGGGATTTTTAGTGGAGTTTTTAATTGTCATACTTATGATTATATATGATGAGGTAGAGATTGTAGTTGAGTTTAAGGATTTGGAGAATTGGATAGTATTTGAAGGGGATGAGTTGGGATTAGTTCGTGAGGATTCAATAGGGGTGGCGGCTATGTACAGCTGTGGAAGTTGATTAATGGTTGTAGCTGGTTGATCATTGTTCGTTAGTATTTTTATTGTGATTGAAATTACACGTGGAAATAGAATATAGAGATAGTTGCTAAGAGTGTTGAAATTAGAAATGATAAGAAGTATAGTTTGATGAGGCCTTTTTGGTTAGAGGATATGGTAGAGGCTACTGAATGAAGGTTAGCAGTGAATTTGGGGATAGTTTTTTCTAATCAGACTAGGTCTAGAAGGGTTGATGATAGTTTTTGACTTATAATAAGATTGAGACGGGGGCTGAGTCGGTGAATAATAGTAGGAAAATAGCCTAGTAAAGTTGAAAATTTTGATATATTTGAATACATTTTGGTTTGGAGATAGAGGGTCATTGAGTTTAGTTCTATCGCGATAACAAACCCTAGGATGGTTACTAATAATGCTATAAGTTTTAGATAAATAGGTATGGTTAGTACTGGGGTATTTATGGGTGGGATATTATATGAAAGGATAAATCCTGCGATAATACTGCCAATAAGAAGGCGTTTAATTGAATTAAGTAGTTGAGGGTTATTTTCATTGATTGGAATTAGTGTAGAAAATCGAGGCTGTCCTATTAGAACATAGAAGATAATTCGTGTACTGTATACAGCGGTTAGGGAAGTGGCAAGGAGAGTAATAATTAGGGCTCAGGCGTTGGTATTCGACGTATTAGCAGATTCAATGATTAGGTCTTTAGAATAAAATCCTGTTAGAAAGGGAGTTCCTGTTAATGCTAAGCTACCAATAATAAGTGAAGATGAAGTGAATGGGAGGGCTTTAAATAAGCCTCCTATTTTTCGAATGTCTTGTTCGTCATTTAGGTTGTGAATAATTGATCCTGAGCATATGAATAGTATAGCTTTGAAGAATGCGTGTGTGCAAATATGAAGAAATGCTAGGTGAGGTTGATTAATTCCAATAGTTACTATTATTAATCCTAATTGACTTGAAGTAGAGAATGCGATAATTTTTTTAATGTCATTTTGGGTTAAAGCACAGATAGCGGTGAATAGGGTGGTAATAGCTCCTAAGCAAAGAGTAAGTGTTTGGATAGTTTTATTATGTTCTATTAATGGGTAGAAGCGAATAAGGAGAAAGATTCCTGCCACTACTATTGTGCTGGAGTGAAGTAAAGCTGAAACAGGGGTTGGACCCTCTATGGCGGAAGGTAATCAAGGGTGAAGACCAAATTGGGCAGATTTTCCTGTGGCGGCCAGGAGTAGTCCTAGAAGAGGAAATAGGGAGGTATCTATAATAAAAAGTTGTTGTAGTTCTCATGAGTTTGAGTTAAGTAGGAATCATGCTATAGCTAGAACGAATCCAATATCTCCAATTCGGTTATATAAAATGGCTTGGAGGGCTGCTGTATTAGCATCTGTTCGGCTGTATCACCAGCCAATTAATAAGAAAGATATAATACCTACTCCTTCTCAGCCGATAAATAGTTGAAATAGGTTATTAGCTGTAACTAGGATTATTATGGTGATAAGGAATAAGAGGAGATATTTAAAGAAACGGTTGATGAAGGGATCGGAGTGTATATATCATATTGAGAATTCTATAATTGATCATGTAACGAATAGTGCTACAGGCATAAATAGTATGGAAAAGTAGTCTAATTTAAAGCTTATGGAAAAAGTAAATGTTTGAATAGTTATTCAGTGTCAGTTTGAGATAATGAGTTCATAATTTGAGTTAATAAATATTAGTGTTGGTACGATGCAGAGTGATAATGCACAAATAATGGAGATTTTAACGTAGTTTGGAAAGTTAATGTGCTTGTGGTGATTAGTTATTGTTAGAAAAATGGGAAGTGATAGGGTTGTAAGTGATGTGAGAATAAGTGAAGAGAATATATTAATTACTTCTATTTGGAGTTGCACCAATTTTTTGGTTCCTAAGACCAACGGATTGCTTCTATCCTATAAAAGTTAAGAAAGCCGTGGGTTTAGTCACGGTAGCATGAGTTAGCAGTTCTTGCATGCTTTCTTGGTAAATAAGAGATTACGATTCTCTATTGTTAGATTCACAATCTAAAGTTTTGCTTAAACTATATTTACAGTACAAATGTCCCAGAATGATGGTAGGGTTCGTTGATAGGATGATAAGTGGAAAAAGGTGAAGAAATATAAGTATATTTTCTCGTGTGAAGGAGGGGCTAATATTTAGTGTGTGATATGTAAATTTTCCTTGTTGTGTTGTAATTAGTATATATAGCGAGTAGAGAGCTGTGATTAATATATTTAGCCCAGTTAAGATAATTGAAATGTTTGATCAAGTAAATGATGCTATAATAATAAATAGTTCACCAATTAAGTTAATGGAGGGTGGGAGGGCTAGATTGGTTAGGGTTGCTAGAACTCATCATGTTGCTATAAGGGGGAGAATAGATTGTAAGCCTCGAGCTAATGTTATAGTTCGACTATGAATTCGTTCATAGTTAGTGTTTGCTAGACAAAAAAGTATAGAGGATGTCAATCCGTGAGCGATTATTAATGCTGTGGCTCCTATAAAGCTTCAGGGGGTTTGAATTATAATTGCTACAATTACTAGTGCTATATGACTTACTGATGAGTAGGCGATGAGGGATTTTAGGTCTGTTTGTCGTAAGCAGATTGAACTTGTTATAATTATACCTCATAAAGATAATATAATAAAAGGATAGGCTATGTTACTTGTGATAGGATGAAGAAGAGCTGAAATTCGGATCATTCCATATCCACCAAGCTTTAGTAAAATAGCGGCTAAAACTATAGAACCAGCGATGGGAGCTTCGACATGGGCTTTTGGTAGTCAAAGATGGAGACCGTATAGAGGTATTTTAACTATAAAAGCTATAATGCATGCTAGTCATAGAATATGATTTGTTCAAGATATGGAAAGGGTAGATGATTGGTATGTTGAAATAATAAAGTTTAAAGATCCAGTAGATTTTTGAATGTAAATTAATGCTACTAATAGGGGTAGAGAGCCCACTAGGGTGTAAAATAGGAAATATAATCCTGCATTTAATCGCTCAGTTTGGTTTCCTCATCGAGTGATAATAATGAGTGTAGGGATTAGGGTGGCCTCAAAAAGGATATAGAATATGATTAGTTCAGTAACGGAGAAAGTTATAATTAGAAAAGATTGTAGTGAGATTAATATGAGAATATAGAGTTTCTTTCGGATTAGTGGTTCTTGAGTTAAGTGACTTTGGCTAGCCATAATTATGAGGGGTAGAAGTCATGCTGTCAGGACTAATAAAGGAGAAGATAAAGGGTCTGTGAAGAAGACTAATGAAAAAATTAAATCTGTATTTGTGGGGCGATTTAATGTAAGGAGAACAATTAGGCTAATAATTAAACTATGAATAGAAGGATTAATTCAAATTATAGAGGGTTTTGAGAATCATATAAGGGGAGCGAGTAGGATTGTAGGAATAATAATTTTTAGCATTGAAGGATATTTAAGTTTTGGACGTAGTCTAGGCCGTATGTATTAGATACTATTACCAGAAGGGCCAAGCCTACAGCTGCTTCACATGCGGCAAACACTAATAAGATAATGGGAATCATAAATGATAGTGAAAAGTGTAAGTTTATAATTAGGAGAGAGCATAGAATAAATATTGATAGCATTATACCCTCTAAACATAAAAGTGATGATATTAAATGGGATCGATAAATGAATATCCCTAGAAGGGATGTAGAGTAGGCTAATATAATGTTGAGAGTAATAATAGGCATTTTGATAATTATGGCAGTCCATAATTTAGTGAGTCGAAATCACTTGTTTTAATTTAAACTAATTACCATATTCAATTCATTCTAAGCCTTTTTGGACTCATTCATAGGCTAGCCCGAGCATAAGAATTAGGATTAAGAGCAAAGCTATAGTTAGCATAAGGTTAAGATTGTTTGTTTGGGAAGCTCAGGGAAGAGGGAGAAGAAGAGCAATTTCTAGATCAAATAGAAGAAATGTAATTGCAACAAGGAAAAATTTTATTGAAAATGGTAGGCGAGCAGATCCTATGGGATCGAAGCCACATTCGTAGGGGCTTGCTTTTTCAGCATATACGTTTAGTTGAGGTAACCAAAATGCTACGGAGATTAATAGTAGGGCAATGAAAGAGTTCACGAAGAGAGTTACTATAAGGTTTATTATTCTCTTCTGGGTAGCTCCAGAACTAAGTGATTGGAAGTCAATTGTACTGATTAATACTAAGAGAATACGAGCCTCATCAATAAATAGATACATAGAGGAAGAGTCATACGACATCTACAAAATGTCAGTATCATGCGGCTGCTTCAAATCCAAAATGGTGATTTGATGTAAAGTGAAAGTTTAGTTGACGAATAAGACATACTAGAAGGAAGGTTGATCCAATTATGACATGAAGACCATGGAAGCCTGTGGCTATAAAAAATGTTGAGCCGTATACGCTATCTGAAATTGTAAAGGATGTTTCTAGGTATTCAGAGGCTTGAAGAAGAGTAAAGTAGAGTCCTAAAGCAATTGTAATTGATAATGCTTGAATTATGTGTTTTCGGTCCCCTTCTATTAGGCTGTGGTGAGCTCAAGTAATTGAGACTCCTGAGGCTAAAAGGACAGAGGTATTTAATAATGGTACTTCTAGAGGATTAAGTGGATTAATTCCTACTGGAGGTCAGCAGCTGCCTAATTCGGGAGTTGGGGCCAGACTAGAATGGTAAAATGCTCAGAAGAACCCGGCAAAGAAGAATACTTCTGAGATAATAAATAGTACTATACCATATCGTAAGCCTTTTTGGACAATTGATGTGTGGTGGCCTTGAAATGTGCCTTCTCGTACAACATCTCGTCACCACTGGTATATTGTAAGGGTATTAGTTGTTAGGCCTAATATGAGAATAAAAGAGGAATTAAAGTGGAATCATATTACTAAGCCAGATGTTAGAAGTAAGGCGGAGAGAGCTCCTGTTAGGGGTCAGGGGCTGGGGTTAACTATATGATAAGCGTGGGTTTGGTGGGTCATTAAGTATTATCATGTAAATATAGGCTTACTAGGAGAGTGAAGACGTAGGCTTGAATTAATGCAACTGCAAATTCAAGCATTGTTAGTAATACAAGAATAATAAAGGTTAAAATAGCTGTAGGGGGGCTAATAGATGTCAGTACAAGGGTTGCTCCTCCAATTAGATGTATAAGAAGATGGCCAGCCGTGATATTAGCTGTTAGTCGAACGGCTAGTGCTATAGGTTGAATAAAAAGGCTGATTGTTTCAATAATAATAAGTATGGGAATAAGTATAATTGGGGTTCCTTGTGGGAGAAAATGGGCTAATGATGCTTTGATTTTGTGACGAAACCCAGTAATTACTGCTCCTGCTCATAGAGGAACAGCTATTCCTAGATTTATTGATAGCTGGGTAGTGGGTGTAAAAGAATGGGGTAGTAAACCTAGAAGATTAGTTGAGCCAATAAATATAATTAATGAAATTAGTATTAGGGCTCAGGTTCGTCCTTTTGGGTTATGCATAATCATTATTTGTTTTAATACAAGTTGGATTAGTCATTGTTGAAATGATACTAAACGGTTATTTACTAGTCGAGTAGGGGAGGGGAAGAGTAAATTGGGAAATATAATAATAAAAAGGACAATAGGAAAGCCTATTAATGTAGGGGTAATGAAAGAGGCAAATAGATTTTCGTTCATTTTTCTTCTCAAGGAGTTTTGTGCTCGACTAGTTTGATGTCTTTGGAGGAAATACTAGACGGATAATAGTGATTTGAGATTTTGAGTTGAAATATAAAGAAAAGGGCTAAAATTATAGATAAAATTGTGATAAATCATGCAGATGTATCTAGTTGGGGCATTTCATTATGAGGAGATTTGGTTCCTAATCTTCAACTTAAAAGGTTGATGCTGCTATAGCTTCATAATGAATTTATAATATTGATGAGGATCAGTTTTCAAAGTGTTTTAACGGGACTAGTTCAAGAACGATTGGTATGAAGCTATGATTTGACCCACAAATTTCAGAGCATTGTCCGTAATATAGTCCTGGTCGTGTTGATGTTAGTGTCGCTTGATTGAGTCGGCCTGGAATTGCATCTGTTTTTAACCCAAGGGATGGGACTGCTCAAGAGTGAAGTACGTCTTCAGATGAAATTAATATTCGTACGGGTAGTTCTATTGGAAGAACAACTCGATTATCAACTTCTAGAAGTCGTAGGCCTCCTGGGGTTAAGTCTGAGGTCGGAATTATGTAGGAGTCAAAATTAAGATCTTCATAGTCTGTATATTCGTAGCTTCAATATCATTGGTGGCCTATTGTTTTTACTGTTAAGGATGGGTCATTAATTTCGTCTATTATATATAGAATACGTAGGGAGGGAAGAGCGATTAGGATAAGGATGATAGCAGGAAGAATGGTTCAAATAGTTTCTACTTCTTGGGCATCTATAGTGCTTGTGTGAGTTAATTTTGTAGTTAGTATTAATGAAATGATGTAAAGAACTAGAGAGCTAATTAAGAAAACAATTATAAGGGTATGGTCGTGAAAATGTAAAAGCTCTTCCATAATTGGGGATGTGGCGTCTTGAAATCCTAATTCGAGTGGGTATGCCATAGAGACATATAGGAGTTTAACCTATAAATTAACTTTGACAAAGTTATGTAATTATTTTACTAACATCTCATGAAGAAAGTCATAGTGGCTATGGGGCTAGCTTGAAACTAGTTTTAGGAAGTTCGATTCTTTCCTTTCTTGGTCTAAACTTTAATATAAGCGGGTTCTTCAAATGTGTGGTAGGGTGGAGGACATCCATGTAGTCACTCTAAGTTAGTTGGTGTTAACTCTACGGTAAGTACTTCTCGTTTTGATGCAAATGCTTCTCAGATTATAAAAATTATAATTATAACAGCTGTAAGAGAGATGAATGAGCCTATTGAGGATACAGTATTTCATGCTGTGTATGCATCTGGGTAGTCAGAGTATCGTCGTGGTATACCTGATAGTCCCAGGAAATGTTGAGGGAAGAAGGTTAAATTTACTCCAACAAACATTACAGTAAAATGAATTTTAGCTCATATATCATTTAGTGAATAACCAGAAAAAAGGGGAAATCAGTGAACAAATCCTCCTATAATGGCAAATACGGCCCCCATTGATAATACATAGTGGAAATGAGCTACAACATAGTATGTATCGTGTAGAACAATATCTAATGAAGAGTTAGCCAAGACAATTCCTGTTAAGCCTCCTACGGTAAATAAAAAAATGAAGCCAAGTGCTCATAGTATTGCTGGTGATCATTTAATGTTACCTCCGTGCAGGGTTGCTAATCAGCTAAAAACTTTTACTCCTGTAGGAATAGCAATAATTATGGTTGCGGATGTAAAATAAGCTCGAGTGTCTACATCTATTCCAACAGTAAATATATGATGGGCTCATACAATAAATCCAAGAAAACCAATAGATATCATGGCTCAGACTATTCCTATATAACCGAATGGTTCCTTTTTACCTGAGTAGTATGTTACGATATGAGAAATTATGCCAAATCCTGGAAGAATAAGGATATAAACTTCAGGGTGTCCAAAAAATCAGAATAAGTGTTGATATAGAATAGGATCTCCGCCTCCAGCAGGATCAAAAAATGTAGTATTAAGATTACGGTCTGTAAGGAGTATAGTAATCCCTGCTGCAAGAACTGGAAGAGATAAGAGTAATAGTACTGCTGTAACCAATACGGATCATACAAACAGAGGGGTTTGGTATTGAGATATGGCAGGCGGTTTTATATTGATAATTGTTGTAATAAAATTAATTGCACCTAGAATTGATGACACCCCTGCTAAGTGAAGGGAGAAGATAGTTAGATCTACTGAAGCCCCTGCATGGGCTAGATTTCCGGCCAGTGGAGGATATACGGTTCATCCTGTTCCTGCACCTGCTTCAACTATAGAAGAGGCGAGCAAGAGAAGGAAGGAAGGGGGAAGAAGTCAGAAGCTTATATTATTTATACGTGGAAATGCTATATCAGGAGCTCCAATTATTAGGGGTACTAGTCAGTTTCCAAATCCACCAATCATGATTGGTATAACTATAAAGAAAATTATAACAAAGGCATGGGCGGTAACAATAACATTGTAGATTTGATCGTCGCCTAGTAGAGTCCCAGGTTGGCCTAATTCAGCTCGGATTAGTAGGCTGAGCGCAGTTCCTACTATACCGGCTCAAGCGCCAAATAGAAGGTAAAGTGTACCAATATCTTTATGATTAGTTGAGAAGAATCAACGGTTGATGAACATAGGTAGGTGGTAAGATGGCTGAGTAAGCATTAGACTGTAAATCTAAAGACAGAGGTTGAATCCTCTTTTTACCAAGTCCTGAGGTGAATAGTCATATTGAATTGCAAATTCAAAGGAGCAGCTTCAACTCTGCCGGGGCTTCTCCCGCCTTTTTACTTACGGCGGGAGAAGTAGATTGAAGCCAGTTGAGTAAGGCGTTTAGCTGTTAACTAAGATTTTATGGGTTTAAATCCCATCAATCTAGAGATGAAGGGCTTAGCTTAAATTAAAGTGATTGATTTGCATTCAGTTGATGTGAGATAAAATCTTGCAGTCCTTAGTGCAGGAATTAAGTGTTGGGTACTTGCTTAGGACTTTGAAGGTCCTTGGTCTGAATTAACCTAAATTCCTAGTTCAGGAGTGAGAGTATGGGCGTTAATGGGAGAAATAGGATGGAAATAATAATAAAGATCGGTAGTAGAGGTATAAGTTTTACATTTTCGAATTGTCATTTTATTTTGGTGTTGTTAAATGATGGGAATAGGGTTAGGGATGTTGAATAGATTAGTCGGGTATAGAAATATAGGTTTAGGAGTGCTAGTACTGTCATAAGTGTAGAGAAAATAATGTTGTTATTTGAAATAAGTTCTTTAAGAATAATTCATTTTGGTATAAATCCTGTTAGGGGAGGTAAACCTCCTAATGATATTAATAAAATTAAAATTGCAGGTGTTAGAAGGGGAAATTTATTTCATAGGTTTGATAGGGAGAGGGTAGTAGTTTTTTTATAATAAAGAAGGAGCATAAATATGTTAATAGTAAGTATGATATAGATGATTAGGTTAAATATTGTCAGAGTTGGATTATATGTAATAATTGCTATTATTCATCCTATGTGAGCAATTGATGAATATGCTAGGATTTTTCGTAGTTGAGTTTGGTTAAGTCCTCCCCAGCCTCCTAGTATAATTGATAATGTTCCTATAAATAGTATGAGTGTGGGGTTTATGGAAGATGCAATTTGGTATGCGATAGAAATAGGGGCAATTTTTTGTCATGTTAATATGATTAGGCCTGATTTAAGCGGGACCCCTTGGGTAATTTCTGGAACTCATAGGTGAAATGGGGCGAGTCCTATCTTTATTGAAAGGGCAATAGTAAGTATAAATGATGAAATTTGATTGTATGAGTTGGATAGGATTCACTGACCTGAGTCTATAAAATTAATTATTGTACCTATTATTAAGATTATTGATGCGGTTGCTTGAATAAGAAAATATTTACATGCAGCTTCTGTGGATCGAGGATTTCCTTTGTGGATCAGAATAGGGGTAATAGCTAGCATGCTTATTTCTAAGCCCACCCAAGCTAGAAGTCAATGTGAGCTGAAAAGTGTAATTATAGTTCCGGAAAAGAGAGTGAAGTAGATTGCGGTGGAAGTTAAGGGATTAATTAGTACGGGAAGGATATAAACCAACATTTTCGGGGTATGGGCCCGATAGCTTATTTAGCTGACCTTACTGTTTAGGACATGGTGTAAAGGGTAGCACGAAGAATTTTGAATTCTTAGGATTAGGTTCGATCCCTATAGTTCTAGAAATAAGAGGGTTTAAACCTCTATAATTTACTCTATCAAAGTAACTCTTTTATCAGACATATTTCTTAGATTTGAGGTGGTACACATGCAGTTGTAATTGGAAGAGAGATGTGTCATATGCATAAGGCTAATGTTAAAGGTAGAAAATTTTTTCATAGAAGATGTATAAGTTGGTCGTAACGGAATCGAGGGTAGGATGCTCGGATTCATAGAAAGATGGAGGTTAGTATGAGTGTTTTTAGAGTAAAGCTTAATGTAAAAATTTCAGGGGAAGTTGGGTTTAGTAGTGCTCCTATAAAGAGGGTTGCTGTTAACGCGTTTATTATGATAATATTTGTATATTCAGCTATGAAAAATAAGGCGAAGGGACCAGCTGCGTACTCAACATTAAATCCTGATACAAGTTCTGACTCTCCTTCTGTTAAATCAAATGGAGCTCGGTTGGTTTCTGCTAATGTTGAAATAAATCACATTATTGCAAGAGGTCATGTTGGAAATAGGAGTCATGTGAATTGTTGGGTAATGATAAGTGTAGATAGGGTAAAGGATCCATTTATTAGAAGGACTGAGAGAAGGATAATTGCTAGTGTCACTTCGTATGAGATAGTTTGTGCTACGGCTCGTAGGGCTCCAATTAAAGCATATTTGGAGTTAGAGGCTCAGCCAGATCATAAGATTGCATAGACAGCTAGACTTGAGGTGGCTAAAATGAATAGGACTCCTAAATTTATGTTAATGAGAGGTTGGGGCATAGGTAGAGGAATTCATATGGTGAATGCTAGTGTTAGGGCAAGGGTTGGGGCAATAATAAATAATACAATTGATGATGTCAAAGGTTTTATGGGTTCTTTAATAAATAATTTTACTGCATCAGCAATTGGTTGGAGTAAGCCGTAAGGCCCAACAATATTAGGACCTTTGCGAAGTTGTATGTATCCTAGTATTTTTCGTTCAATTAAGGTAAGGAAGGCTATAGCTACTAAGATTGGAATAATTAAAAGTAGGAGGTTAATTATAAACATTAATGTTAAGAAGAGGAGTTGAACCTCTGAAATAAAGTTTTAAGTCTTACGCAATTACCAGGCTCTGCCATCTTAACAAGCCCTGCTCTAGGGCAGGTTATTTAAAATATATTATTGGATTAAGATTATTTCATCCATTAATTTAAGGCATTAGGGTTCAATTGGCCTTATTTCTCTTGTCCTTTCGTACTGGGAGAAATTTAATAATAGATAGAAACCGACCTGGATTTCTCCGGTCTGAACTCAGATCACGTAGGACTTTAATCGTTGAACAAACGAACCATTAATAGCGGTTACACCATTTGGATGTCCTGATCCAACATCGAGGTCGTAAACCCTAACTGTCGATATGAACTCTTGAGTAGGATTGCGCTGTTATCCCTAGGGTAACTTGTTCCGTTGATCAATGATTTGGGTCAATTAATGAATTATAATTTGGACATGTGTGTCTAGATTATTATCATTCGGAGGTTGATTTGTACTCCGAGGTCACCCCAACCAAAATTTCTAGTCTGTAAACAATAATTTTGACTCCTAAGATTTTATTAGGGTTGTGAGACTATTAAATTAAAGCTCCATAGGGTCTTCTCGTCTTATTAGGAAATTCCCGCCTCTTCACGGGAAGGTCAATTTCACTGATCAAAAGTAAGAGACAGTTAAACCCTCGTCAAGCCATTCATACTAGTCCTTATTTAAAGAACAAGTGATTATGCTACCTTTGCACGGTCAGGATACCGCGGCCGTTGAACGTATGTCACTGGGCAGGCAGTGCCTCTAATACTATTTATGCTAGAGGTGATGTTTTTGGTAAACAGGCGAGGTTAGTGTTTGCCGAGTTCCTTTTACTTTTTTTAATCTTTCCTTTATATGCATACCAGTGTTGGATTAACAATACTAATAATAATTGATTTTGTATTTATTTAATATTATACAGTTGTTAACTATCAGTGAATTATTCGATCTGATATAAGCTTATGCAGGGAGAATATTTTCTTGTTACTAATTTTAACATAGTTTCTTCTATTGTAAAATAGATTAGTCCAGTATTGATTTAGGAGATTATGGAAGAGTTGGGTATTAAGTTTTAATTAGTTAGATTAAGCTTTAACGCTTTTTTAATTGATGGCTGCTTTTAGGCCAACTATGAAAGTTAGTAGTTTTACTCTCTAGTTAAGGTTAATTCCTTGGCTCTAAAGAGCTGTCCCTCTTTAGAATAACATTTAAATTTACATTTGGCTTATTTATGCTTTAGGTAAATTTAAAGCAGAACTTAAATTCTAGTCTGGACAACCAGCTATCACCAGGCTCGGTAGGCTTTTCACCTCTACTTATAAGTCGCTCCACTATTTTGCAACATAGACGGATAGGCTCTTATTGGCTGCTCATAAGTAGCTCGTCTGGTTTCGGGGTGTTTGGCTTAAATTCTTTTTGTCAAGTGTTTTCTGGTTAAATCATTATGCAAAAGGTAAAAGGGTTAATCTTTGCTTTTTAGTACTATTAATTTATTCTCTCATCTTTCCCTTGCGGTACTTTCTCTATAGCGCCATATATAAATTTCTATCTCCTATACTTTAATTAGATAAATGTTTTACTTATTGAGTGGATTGTATTTGAAAGGAATAAGAGTTGGGCTAGCATTAGTTCAAAATGTTCATAGTAAGTGAAATCTCTCGGGTGTAAGCCGGGTGCTTTAATTATAAGCTACATTTTGGTTATTCCAAACACACTTTCCAGTATGTTTACCTTGTTACGACTTATCTCTTCTTATATATTTAGTAAAATAAATTATTAATAGAATTATATTAAGTATATTTGAAGAGGGTGACGGGCGGTGTGTGCGTGCTTTATTGCCCCATTCAGTTAAGCTCTCTATTCTTAACTTACTACTAAATCCGCCTTATGCTCTGAGTTTCATAAAAGCTATCGTGGGGTTTATTCTAGAAGGGTAGAAAATGTAGCCCATTTCTTCCCACCTTATAGGCTACACCTTGACCTAACGTACTAATGTAGAATTTTCTTGCTTACTATAGGGCCTTTTTAGGGTTTGCTGTAGATGGCGGTATATAGGCTGATATATGCTAAAGGTGGTGAGGTGTATCGGGGTTTATCGATTATAGAACAGGCTCCTCTAGAGGGATGTAAAGCACCGCCAAGTCCTTTGAGTTTCAGGCTATTGCTAGTAGTACTCTGGCGAACATTCTTGTTTGTTGAATGTTTATGTTTAGGGCTAAGCATAGTGGGGTATCTAATCCCAGTTTGGATCTTAGCTATCGTGAATTCAGAAAATTTAAGATTACTTTCGTGTTTGATTTTCATAATTATCAAGACTTTTTACAGTTTAATATTATTTTAATCTTATCTGGTTAATCTCTTAATCACGCTTTACGCCGTGCTTCATTAACTAGAGTTAATCGTATGACCGCGGTGGCTGGCACGAAATTTACCAACTCTTTATTTGGCTTAACTTAGTCAAACTTTCGTTTATAGGCTTAATTTTAATTACTGCTGTCTCCCGTGGGGGTGTGGTGAAGCAAGGCGTTGTGAGCTACTAGGATTAGTGAACTTGATGCCTGCACCTTTTGATCAGTTGACAGATATAGAGGGCATTCTCACTGGGACGGGGATGCTTGCATGTATAAGTTAGCTATAAGCTAATGAAAAGGCCAGGACCAAACCTATGTGTTTATGGGGTGTAAATACCCATCTAAGCATTTTCAGTGCTTTGCTTTATAAATTAAGCTACATTAAC